TACACAATGGGATTCATTTTGCAACACTATATACACCAACACACACTATAACTCGTTGAAGGCGCTAGTCGAGACTTTCATGGTTTTGGGGTTTGACATGAATTATAAGACTCTTACGGCGTAGGGGGTAAGGGGGTTTATCGCGTAAAAACGTTCTCGTGACTTTGTTAAGAAGGGGGTAGTAATTATAGGATATTGGGGTTGAGTATTGATAGTTTATGTACCTGATAACAGTTATGCAATTCTTCTGTCAATGCTATTGAATCTCTACATTTATAATACTGCAAGCAAGAAAAATGTTCACCCCTGAACGTTAACATTAGGAAGGAGTCGCCAAATGCAAAGTGAAAGTGACCGGAGAAAAAAAATACCAAATGCCTTTAAGTGAACGCTCGGCTTGGTGGGTAACGAGTCAATAGTACTCTAACATTAACTTATGCCTGGAAAGTTCATTCTATGGGGATAAATACAATTATGGCCCTGAAATAGGAACCAAATGCCAGGAATAGTTCATTTTGTGAAACCCCCACGATTATTGTCCGTGATCTTATCATTCATGATATGCAATTACTCATTTGGTTGGTCGGTTCTTATTACATTCAATAATATTTATTTCGAGTATAGATGAATAACGCATAGAAAGTGTTCTGGATGGAGTTATGGGGATTATTCTATTAATCAACTGATCTTCTATTATTTCTGAATCTTCTCGTAATGGTTTATATATACCTTATTTTATATCTTACTTGTTTATCTTTAAAGCAGTTACATGTCTATTAAATTAATGTTATTAAAACTATTAATATAAAATTATACAAGTTATTTACTAGTACATTATTATGGGGATTATACATAGTATGTATTAATACCATATATATATGTACTATATACATAATATGTATATATTACATAATTATATGTAATATTATGCATATTATGTAGAAAGATCATATATATATGGTATTAATACATATTATGTCTTAGTACCATACTTATGTTGTACCCCAGTTTTGCTTGTCTTGTTGTTATTGTATTTAATGGTTGTGTGGACATTATATAAGGGCGCGTTTCGCAGAGAATAGTTTAGTTTAGAATTCTAGCTTTGGGAGTTAGAGGTGGAAGTTAAAATCTTTCTTCTCTGGGCCTCAGGGAGGATTTTAACCTCCGGTCTCCGGTTTACAAGACCGGCGCTTTTAGGCTAAGCTACTGGGGCAGTTTCATTCTAGGGCCTTGTTTTCTACTCATCCTGCTAAGGGGGCTAAAATGAGGAAGAGTGTAAAGTAAAGCAATGAGGCTACTTGACCAATGATAATGAAGGGGTGTTCTACTGGTATGCCCCCGATTCATGTTAGAATAATGACGTCAGCTACTAGGGTTCAGAATAAGAATTGTGTAAGGGGCCGGAAAGTTAATCCTCGCTGCTTGGACGTGTGTAGGATTGGGACCACTATTAATACTAAAATGGAGAATAAGAGAGCTAGGACTCCTCCTAGTTTGTTGGGGATTGAGCGTAGAATGGCATAAGCGAATAAGAAGTATCATTCTGGTTTGATGTGAGGAGGAGTAACTAGGGGGTTTGCTGGGGTGAAGTTGTCTGGGTCTCCTAGGAGATTTGGGGAGAAGAGGGCCAGGGAAGTTAGGGCTAGAAGTATTACTGCAAACCCTAAGAGGTCTTTATAGGAGAAGTAGGGGTGAAATGAGATTTTGTCAGCGTCTGAGTTAATTCCTGCGGGGTTGTTTGAGCCTGTTTCGTGAAGGAACAGTAGATGAAGAATCGTAGCGCCTGCAATTACGAAGGGAAATAGGAAGTGGAAGGCAAAAAATCGGGTGAGGGTTGCATTGTCTACTGAGAAGCCGCCTCAGATTCATTGTACGAGCACTTCTCCTACATAGGGGACGGCGGACAAGAGGTTCGTAATTACTGTTGCACCTCAGAAAGATATTTGTCCTCAGGGTAGGACGTAGCCAACAAAGGCTGTTATTATAGTTAAAAGAAGAAGTACGACTCCAATGTTTCATGTTTCTTTGTACAGATAGGATCCGTAGTAGAGTCCTCGACCAATATGCGCGTAGATGCAAATAAAGAAGAAAGAGGCTCCGTTTGCGTGCATGTTTCGGATTAGTCAGCCATAGTTTACGTCGCGGCAGATGTGGGTGACGGATGAGAAGGCGGTTGCGATGTCTGACGTGTAGTGTATTGCTAGGAATAAGCCTGTTAGGATCTGTGATGCCAGACATAGTCCTAGGAGTGACCCAAAATTTCATCATACTGAAATATTGGAGGGGGCAGGTAGGTCAACTAGTGCGTCGTTGGCGATTTTTAGAAGAGGGTGGGTTTTTCGTAGGCTTGCCATTAAGGGGTTTCTATAGTTGAATAACAACGGTGGTTTTTCAAGTCATTAGTCTCGGTTAAAATCCGGGTAGAAATTATGGCATATTTTATTAGCTTTCTACTTTTTGGGTTCGTTTTAGGGATGGTTGGAGTTGCTTCAAACCCCGCTCCTTACTTTGCGGCTTTGGGGCTGGTGTTGTCTTCTGGGGTGGGATGTGCGATTTTGGCCATGTTTGGGTCCCCTTTTCTTGCTTTGGCTTTGTTTTTAATCTATTTGGGAGGTATGTTGGTTGTTTTTGGTTATTCGGCTGCTTTAGCAGCGGATGCCCATCCTGAGAGCTGAGGGGATGCGTCTGTATTCGAGCATGCTATGTTTTATATAGTTGGGGTGTTGATTGCGTCGATGTATTTTGGGCCTACAGCTTATGATTTCAGTGCAGGAATGTTAAGTACTATAAAAGAGTTTATAGTAGTTCGGGGGGATGTTGGAGGAGTTGCCATGTTGTATGCTTTTGGTGGAATAATGATGTTTTTTTGTGCTTGGGTGCTGCTCTTGACTTTGTTTGTAGTACTTGAGTTAACTCGGGGGTTGTCTCGGGGGGCTCTACGAGCTGTTTAGGTGGAGGCAAGCAGGGTTGCTAGGCCAGAGGTAATCAGGAAGATTATTAGATATGTTTTGATTACTCCTCGTTGGGCGTCGCTGGTTGTGGCAGATATCTTCAGTTGTGAAGAGGCTAGTCCTTTCGGTCCGGCTGCTTCAAACCATGTTTGATCTACTAGTTGATTGGCCATTGTTTGTCCTAGAATAAGGTTTAGTTTTGGTGCTAGGCGGTGAACGACTGCTGGGAAGTACCCTAATATGTTTGAGAAGTTGTGTATTTTGATAATTGGGGTCGGTTTAAACTGTTTGGCGGTGAGGGAGGCTAGTTCTATGGCGGTTAAAAGCCCCAGAATAGTAACAATAAGGGCTCCTAATTTTAGTAGGGGAGGTATCGTCATAATGGGTGTTTTTGTGGGAAGGGCATTTGAAGTGAGGATCAGGCCTGCGACGATGCTGCCTCAGGCGAGTCGTTTAATGGGGTTAATGACTGCTGGGTCGTTTTCATTGATGGGTGATAAAGGGAGGAATCGGGGTGTGCCCATTGTAACGAAGAATACTACTCGGAAGCTGTATACGGCAGTAAATGAGGTTGCGATAAGAGTAAGAGTGAGGGCTCAGGCGTTTAGGTAAGAGGTGTTGAGGGCTTCAATGATGGCATCTTTTGAGAAGAAACCGGCTAGGAAGGGTGTACCTGTGAGTGCTAAGCTTCCAATTGTTAAACAGGTAGAGGTAAATGGTGCTAAGTTTTGTATGCCTCCTATTTTTCGGATATCTTGTTCGTCGTTAAGGCTGTGGATGATTGACCCGGAGCATAGGAAGAGTATAGCTTTGAAGAAGGCGTGGGTACAGATGTGGAAGAAAGCTAGTTGGGGCTGATCGAGCCCAATAGTTACTATTATAAGTCCTAGTTGGCTGGAGGTGGAGAATGCTACAATTTTCTTGATGTCGTTTTGGGTTAAGGCACATGTGGCTGTAAAGAGGGTTGTGAGTGCGCCCAAGCATAGGCAAATGGTTAGGGCTGTTTGATTATTGTGTGTAAGAGGATGAAGGCGGATAAGTAGGAAGATGCCTGCTACGACTATTGTGCTTGAGTGTAGTAGGGCGGAGACTGGTGTAGGACCCTCCATTGCGGAGGGCAGTCAAGGGTGAAGTCCGAATTGTGCTGATTTCCCTGTTGCAGCAATAATTAGCCCTAGTAAGGGTAAGGTTAAATCTGTATTGTGTGAGAGGGAAAAAATCTGTTGTATTTCCCATGAATTTAGGTTTATAGCAAACCAGGCCATGCTTATAATTAATCCAATATCACCAACCCGGTTGTAGAGGACGGCTTGTAGTGCGGCGGTGTTAGCGTCGGCTCGTCCGTACCATCACCCAATAAGGAGGAATGATATAATTCCTACTCCTTCTCATCCGATAAAGAGTTGAAATATGTTGTTAGCTGTGACAAGAATAATTATGGCGATGAGGAATATTAGTAAATATTTGAAGAAGCGATTTATGTAGGGGTCTGTGTGCATATATCATGAGGCAAACTCTAAAATTGATCAAGTGACGTAGAGAGCGATAGGGGTGAAGATAATTGAATAGGCATCAAATTTTAAACTAATATTGATGTTGAAGGTGGCTGTGTTTATTCAGTGTCAGGTTGTAATAATGGTTTCTACTCCTTGATCTAGGAAAATGAAGAGAGGCAGCAGACTGACCACGAATGCTGTGCTAACAGCGGTTTTTACGTGTGTTACGGCTCAGTTAGGGTCTTTGGGGTTAGGGTGAATAGTTGTGATAACTGGATAGGCTAGTAGGGCAAAGATTAGTACGAGTGAGGATGTGAGAATTAATGATGTTTGCATAGCCTTTGCTTGGATTTGCACCAAGGGTTTTTGGTTCCTAAGACCAACGGATGACTGTTATCCTTCAAAGGCCGAGTGAGCCGCGGATTTTAACTGCGGAGGCAAAGATTAGCAGTCTCTGCTGCTACAGGCCTCTCTCGGCGGATAAGGGGGCTTGAACCCCTGTCTTTGGAATCACAATCCAACATTTTCGTTAAACTATATCTGCAGTAGAATCATCCTCACATAAATTCGGGTTTTAGAATTAATAGTATGACTGGGATTAGGTGAAGGGTAATAAGAAGGTGTTCTCGTGTGTGGTAAGGGGTCAACCCTAAAATGTGGGCAGGGGTTGGGCCTCGTTGGGTTATTAAGAACATGTATAAGGAGTATCCTGCTGTAATTAGGGTACCAACCCCTGTTAAGATTAGGGTTCAGGGGGATCAGTTGAATATTGTGGTGATAATTATAATTTCTCCTATTAGGTTAGGAAGGGGAGGTAATGCTAAATTGGCTAAATTAGCAATAAATCACCATGTGGCTGTGAGGGGAAATAATATTTGGAGTCCTCGGGCTAGGACTATGGTTCGGCTGTGAGTTCGTTCATAGGCGGTGTTTGCTAAGCAAAAAAGGGCGGAAGAGACCAGGCCGTGGGCAATTATTAGAATAATAGCCCCAGTTAAACCTCAAGGGGTTTGAATTAGAATACCGCCTGCTACTAGGCCCATGTGGCTTACTGAGGAGTAAGCGATGAGAGATTTGAGGTCTGTTTGACGTAAACAAATTGATCCGGTCATGATGATACCTCATAAGGCTAATACGATAAATGGGTAGGCTATTTCTTTGGTGAGGGGGTCTAATACGGTAGTTATTCGAATTATCCCATATCCTCCTAGTTTTAGTAAGACAGCTGCCAGAACTATTGATCCTGCAATTGGGGCCTCTACGTGTGCTTTGGGAAGTCATAAATGGACGCCGTAAAGAGGTATTTTTACTAGAAAGGCGACTAGGCAGCCGGCCCATCAGATTTTGTCCCCTCAAGACATTAGTATTAGGGGTTGTCCGAAGTTTAGTGTAATTATTGATAAACTGCCCGTAGAGCTTTGTAGGGTGAGTAGTGCAACTAGTAAGGGTAAGGATCCGGCTAGGGTGTAAAATAAAAAATAGGTTCCTGCATTTAGACGTTCTGCTTGATTACCCCATCGGGTAATAATAATTAGGGTTGGGACTAGTGTTGCTTCAAATATAATGTAAAATATAATGATCTCTGTAGCCCCGAATGCAAGGATAAGGAAGGCCTGAAGGGAGGCGAGTAGGCTAATATACATTCGTTGTCGAGAGATGGGCTCTGTGTGAGTGTGGTTTTGGCTGGCTAAGATTATTAGGGGGAGAAGTCAGCAGGTTAGTACTAGGAGGGGGGCGGAGAGGGGGTCAATCGCTATGTAGGGGTTAGGGAGGGTTCATCCTGTTTCTGCGGTTCAATTTAGTCAGGTAAGGCTTAGTAGGGCAATAATTAAACTGTGGGCGACTGCGGCTGTTCATAGTCATTTTTTGGGGGTTAGCCAGGTTGTTGGAAAGAGCATAAGGGTGGGAATTAGAATTTTTAACATTGTAGGAGATTAAGGCTTTGTAGGCGATCCGTGCCGTGGGTTCGAGCAGTGGCTACAAGAAGAGCTAGGCCTGTGCTGGCTTCGCAGGCAGAAAAAGCAAGAAGAAGTATGGGTGCTGCAGAGAAGTTAGTGGCTTCTGTTTGAAGTGTTCATAGGGAAAGGGCTACAAATAGCGACAGTATCATTCCTTCTAAGCATAGGAGTGCTGAGAGAAGGTGGGTGCGGTGAAATGCCAGACCTATAAGACCGAGGATAAATGCTGTGCTAAAGCTAAAGTGTGCTGGTGTCATAAGGGGAGTATGGACTTTAACCATAATTGTCTGAGCCGAAATCAGAAGTCTTTAGTTGGACTAATCCCCTATTCAGCCCATTCTAGTCCTCCTTGTGTTCATTCATAAACTAGGCCTAATGTAAGTAAGACAAGGATGGCAGTAGCTCAGGAGACGGTCGTTAGAGGGTTGATCAATTGGTTACCTCATGGAAGGGGCAGAAGGAGGGCAATTTCTAAGTCGAAGAGCAAAAATAAAATTGCTACTAGGAAAAACCGCAGTGAAAAGGGTAAACGGGCGGATCCTAGTGGGTCAAACCCGCATTCGTAGGGTGACAGTTTTTCTGAGTCTGGGTTTATCTGAGGCAATCAGAAAGATACGATTACTAGAATAATTGAGAGAAGGGATGCGATTGTTAGGATGGTTATGATTAGGCTCATTATCTTTCCTTGGGCTTTAACCAAGATTAGATGGYTGGAAGCCATCTGTACTGTCTTTTATACTAGAAAGATTATGATCCTCATCAATAAATAGAGACGTAGAGGAAGAGTCAAACTACGTCGACGAAATGTCAATATCAGGCAGCTGCTTCAAATCCGAAGTGATGGTTTGAGGTGAAATGATAAAGAACTTGACGGAGAAGGCAGACGGCCAAAAATGTTGAGCCGATAATTACGTGGAGTCCATGGAATCCAGTAGCGACGAAAAATGTAGACCCGTATACACCATCTGCGATAGTGAAGGGGGCTTCATAGTACTCTATTGCTTGTAGGAAAGTAAAGTAAAATCCTAGTAGAATTGTTAAGGTGAGTGATTGAATTGCTTGTTTTCGTTCTCCTTCTATTAGGCTGTGGTGGGCCCATGTAACAGTAACACCGGAGGCTAATAAAACTGCTGTATTAAGAAGGGGGACTTCAAATGGGTCTAGGGTTGTGATTCCTGTTGGAGGTCAGCACCCCCCTAATTCTGGGGTAGGAGCAAGGCTTGAGTGATAGAAGGCTCAGAAGAATCCTGCAAAAAAGAATACTTCTGATGTAATAAATAGAATTATTCCGTACCGGAGACCCTTCTGTACGGGAGGGGTGTGGTGCCCTTGGAAGGTGCCTTCTCGTACAATATCTCGTCATCATTGATACATCGTTATAAGGGTTAAAATAAGCCCGAGTGTTATAAGGGTGATTGAATGGAAGTGGAACCAAATTGCGGTGCCGGAGGTTAGCAGGAGGGCGCCAACTGCTCCGGTGAGCGGTCAGGGGCTTGGGTCTACCATGTGATATGCGTGTGCTTGGTGGGCCATTAGACGTTTTCTTGTAGGTAGAGGCTTAGGAGCAGTACGAAGACGTAGGCTTGAATTATTGCTACGGCAACTTCTAAGAGGGTAAGTAAGAATAAAACTGTGGCAGTTAGGATGGCAACTGTCGGCATTATGGGGAGAAGTACGAATGCTGCTGTGGCGATTAGTTGAATGAGTAAATGCCCGGCAGTAAGATTAGCGGTTAACCGAACTCCTAATGCTAGGGGTCGAATGAAAAGGCTAATAGTCTCGATAATAATAAGAACTGGGATTAAGGGAACTGGGGTTCCTTCTGGCAACAGGTGTCCTAGGGCGGCAGTTGGCTGATTTCGCATTCCAATAATAACTGTGGCAAGTCAAAGTGGGACGGCGAGCCCTATATTTAGGGAAAGTTGGGTTGTTGGTGTAAATGTGTAGGGCAGGAGTCCTAGTATATTAAGAGTAATAAGGAATAGTATAAGGGAAGTTAGTAGCACTGCTCATTTATGACCTCCTGGGTTAAGGGGTAAAAGGAGTTGCTGAGTAAAACGGTTAATGAACCATCCTTGCAGGGTTAGCACACGGTTATTAAGCCACCGTGAAGTTGGGGTGGGGTAAAGGGTTCAGGGAAGTGCAATTGCTAGTGCAATAAGAGGAATTCCTATATAAGTGGGGCTCATAAATTGGTCAAAGAAGCTTAGTATCATGGTCAGGTTCAGGGTTCGGGTTTGGCTTTTTCGGCTCCTACGGTTGTGGGCTCATTATTGAAGTTATGGGCTAGCACTTTTGGGGGAATGACTGTTAAGAAGATCAGTCAGGAAAAAACAAGGATTGCAAATCATGGGGCGGGATTAAGTTGGGGCATGTCACTAGAGGTGGTTGGGGGTCACCAATCTTCAGCTTAAAAGGCTGACGCTAGGCCCTATTTAGCTTTCTAGTGAGGCGTCTTCAAGTATTAGTGAGGATCAGTTTTCAAAGTGTTCGAGTGGGACGGCTTCTACTACGATGGGTATAAAGCTGTGGTTTGCACCGCAGATTTCAGAACATTGTCCGTAGAAAACTCCGGGGCGAGAGGCGATGAAGGCAGTTTGATTTAGTCGTCCTGGGACTGCGTCTATTTTTACTCCTAGGGCAGGGACGGCTCATGAGTGAAGTACATCCTCTGCTGATACTAGTACACGAATTGGTGATTCCATTGGAACTACTATTCGATGGTCGGTTTCTAATAGACGGAATTGTCCGGGGATGAGGTCTTGGGTTGGGACTATATATGAGTCAAATCCTAGGTCTTCGTAATCCGTGTATTCGTAGCTTCAATATCATTGGTGGCCCATGGCTTTAATCGTTAAGTGTGGATCATTAATTTCGTCTATTAGGTAAAGGATTCGTAGGGAGGGGAGGGCAATTATAATTAAAATGACAGCTGGTAAAATAGTTCATACAATTTCAACTTCTTGGGAGTCTAAAATATACTTATCAGTGAGCTTGGTTGATACTATGCAGACAATAATGTAAAGAACTAGCACGCTAATTAGGAGGACAATTATTAGGGCGTGGTCGTGAAAATGTAAGAGCTCTTCTATAACAGGGGAGGCCGCGTCTTGCAATCCTAGTTGTGAGGGATGTGCCATTTAGCTCTGGGCTAAGACACGCGGGGGTTTAACCCACGATTTTGCCTCGACAAGGCAAGGTAATTGTTTTACTAGTGTCTTATTTAAGGAAGTGGCAGAGTGGCCATGCAGTTGGCTTGAAACCATCTGACGGGGGTTCGATTCCTCCCTTTCTCGTTATTTTGCTTGTACTTGTACGAAAGCTGGTTCCTCGAAGGTGTGGTAGGGAGGAGGGCAGCCGTGTAGTCACTCTACGTTTGTTATAGTAAGCTCTACTGATGATACTTCTCGTTTAGCAGCAAATGCTTCTCAGAGAATAAATAGGAACATAATGACAGCAACGAGGGAGATTAAGGAGCCAATTGATGACACTGTGTTTCAAAGGGTGTAGGCGTCTGGGTAGTCAGAATACCGTCGTGGCATTCCGGCTAGTCCCAGGAAGTGTTGTGGGAAGAAAGTTAAGTTGACCCCTACGAACATAACTCCGAAGTGAATTTTAGTTCATGTACTATGTAGGGTGTAGCCTGAAAATAGGGGGAATCAGTGCACGAATGCGGCTATGATAGCAAATACGGCCCCCATGGACAGAACATAGTGGAAGTGTGCGACTACGTAGTAGGTGTCGTGAAGAACAATATCTAGGGAAGAGTTAGATAATACAATCCCTGTTAGGCCTCCTACTGTGAATAGGAAAATGAATCCTAAAGCTCAGAGAAGTGGGGTCTCTCATTTAATTGATCCGCCATGTAGCGTAGCAAGTCAGCTGAATACTTTAACCCCGGTTGGGATGGCAATAATTATTGTTGCAGAAGTAAAGTATGCTCGAGTGTCTACATCCATTCCAACAGTGAACATATGATGGGCTCAGACAATGAAGCCTAGGAGTCCAATGGCCATTATTGCTCAGACCATTCCTATGTATCCGAAAGGCTCTTTTTTCCCTGCATAGTAGGCTACAATGTGTGAAATCATGCCAAATCCGGGGAGAATGAGAATATAGACTTCGGGGTGTCCGAAGAATCAAAAGAGATGTTGGTATAGGATGGGGTCTCCTCCTCCTGCAGGGTCAAAGAAAGTTGTATTTAAATTACGATCTGTGAGCAGCATAGTAATTCCGGCGGCTAGGACTGGCAGGGAGAGAAGCAGCAGTACAGCAGTTACAAGTACGGCTCACACAAATAGTGGGGTTTGGTATTGGGAGATTGCTGGTGGTTTCATGTTAATAATTGTGGTAATAAAGTTAATTGCTCCAAGAATTGATGAAATACCTGCAAGGTGAAGAGAGAAAATGGTTAGATCAACAGATGCCCCGGCGTGGGCAAGGTTACCTGCTAGTGGGGGATATACTGTTCACCCTGTACCTGCCCCAGCTTCTACGCCTGAAGAGGCTAATAGGAGGAGGAAAGAGGGGGGAAGGAGTCAGAAGCTTATGTTATTTATTCGTGGGAAGGCCATGTCTGGTGCCCCGATCATTAGGGGCACTAGTCAGTTCCCAAATCCTCCGATTAGGATAGGTATTACTATGAAGAAGATTATTACGAAGGCGTGCGCAGTAACGATAACATTATAGATTTGGTCATCTCCAAGAAGCGCACCAGGTTGGCTTAGTTCTGCTCGAATCAAAAGACTCAGTGCAGTTCCTACTATTCCTGCTCAAGCACCAAATACTAAATAAAGGGTGCCAATATCTTTATGATTAGTTGAGAAAAATCAACGTGTAATTGCCACAGGTAGGATGGCCGAAGGTTTAGGCGGCGGATTGTAGCTCCGAGAACAGAGGTTTAACTCCTCTTCTTACCAAGAAGCTCTGTGGTGAAGTTCATGTCAGGTTGCAAACCTGAAGACGTAGGCTAACGCCTACCGGGGCTTTCCCCGCCTTTGTCCCCGGACGGCGGGGAAAGTAGATGGATGCTCGCTGGTTAGGGCGCTTAGCTGTTAACTAAGATTTTGTAGGATCGAGGCCTTCCCATCTAGAAAGGCTTTAGCTTAATTAAAGTGTCTGGGTTGCATTCAGAAGATGTGGGATAAAATCCTGCAAGTCTTATCAGGGGCTAGGAGATTTTCACTCCTGCTAGGAGCTTTGAAGGCTCACGGTCTATGTGCTATCCTAAGCCCCTAGGCTAGTAGTGCTAGCATTGAGGGGGTGAGGGGTAATAAACAGGTAGCTAGTATAATAGCGGCGGCTAAAGGTAGTGTGGGGCTTTTAGTTTCGGTTCGTCAGGGGGTGGAAGAGTTAATTGTATAGGGGGCCAGGGTGAGGGTTATCGCATATGTCAGCCGAAGATAAAAATATAGGCTTAATAGGGCTGTTAGAGCAATCACTGTGGCTGTAAGGGGGAAACCTTGGTTGGACACTTCTTGTAAAATTAGTCATTTTGGTATAAATCCTGTGAGAGGAGGAAGGCCGCCCAAGGAGAGGAGAATAAGGCAGGCCAGTGCGCTTAGAGTGGGGGCTTTAGTCCAGGCTGAGGTTAGTGTAATGGTTTTAGTTGAGTTTACTTTTTCTAGGGTAAGGAAAGCTGCGGTTGTTATAATAACATATGTAATTAGGGCTAGAAGGGTTATATTGGGTGCTATTTGGGCTACTAGAATTATTCATCCCAGGTGGGCTACTGATGAATAGGCTAAAATCTTTCGGAGTTGGGTTTGATTGAGTCCTCCTCATCCTCCAACGAGGGTAGAGCAGATTGCTAGGGCAGTTAGGAGGTAGGGGTGGGCGTTTTCTGCCACTTGCAAGATTAGTGCGAAAGGGGCAAGTTTTTGTCAGGTTGAGAGAATTAGGCCTGTGGTGAGGGTAATACCTTGTAATACTTCTGGGAGTCAGAAGTGTGTTGGGGCTAATCCAATTTTTAGTGCTAGTGCGGTAATTGCGATTGTGCAGGCAATGGGATTGGTTAGTTGGGTAATTTCTCATTGTCCTGACATTCAGGCATTTGTTGTGCTGGCAAATAAAATCATTGCCGCTGCCGTGGCTTGGGTCAGAAAATATTTAGTTGTGGCTTCAACTGCTCGAGGATGGTGCTGATGGGCTATAAGGGGGATAATGGCAAGGGTATTAATTTCTAGGCCTATTCATGCTAGGAGCCAGTGGGAACTGGCGAAAGTTAAGGTGGTTCCCAATCCTAGACTAAACAAGAGAATAGTGAGTACGTAGGGATTCATTAGTAAGGGAAGGATTTTAACCAACATGTTCGGGGTATGGGCCCAAAAGCTTGTTTAGCTGACATTACTAGAAAGTGGTGTAGTGGAAGCACCCAGAGTTTTGATCTCTGGAGGATGGGTTCGAGTCCCTTTTTTCTAAGGAGCCGGGGGGAGTTTAACCCCCTTGGTTCACTCTATCAAAGTGGTCCTTAAGCGTTCAGGCACAGCTCCTGGGGTGTTTTATAGTTGGGGAGGGAGGCCTGCAGTTCCCACGGGCAGGGCGATGTGCCAGAGAATGAGGGCTAGAGTGAGGGGTAAAAAGTTTTTTCATACTAAATGTATGAGTTGGTCGTATCGGAATCGAGGGTAGGAGGCTCGTACTCATAAAAATACGGCAGATAAAAGGGCGGCTTTAATTATGATACTAATTGTGGTTAACTCTGGCAGGGAGGGAAAATGGGAGGCCCCTATAAATAGGATGGCTGACAGGGTATTTATGAATAGGATGTTGGCGTATTCTGCCAGGAAGAATAGAGCGAAAGGTCCTCCTGCGTATTCTACATTAAAACCTGAAACTAGCTCTGATTCTCCTTCGGTCAGATCAAAGGGTGCTCGGTTTGTCTCTGCTAGTGTGGAAATATATCACATTGCTGCGAGAGGTCAGGCTGGGGCTAGAAGTCAGATTCCTTCTTGGGCTGTACTAAATATAGACAGGGTAAAACCTCCGGTAAATACGATTGTGCAAAGGAGAATAAGGCCCAGGGCAACTTCGTAGGAGATGGTTTGAGCTACTGCTCGAAGGGCTCCAATCAAAGCGTATTTAGAATTTGATGCTCATCCTGAACCTAAAATGGAGTATACGGCTAAGCTAGATAATGCCAAAATAAACAGTATACTAAGGCTTAGGTCTGTGACGGGGTGGGGGAGAGGGAGGGGTGCTCATAAAGTTAGGGCAAGTGTAAGGGCTAGGGTGGGGGTGGCCAGGAATAGGAAGGGGGAAGCTGTAGAGGGTCGGACTGGTTCTTTAATAAATAGTTTAACTCCATCGGCAATTGGTTGAAGGAGCCCATAAGGGCCTACTACATTTGGTCCTTTGCGTAATTGTATATATCCCAGTACTTTTCGTTCAATAAGAGTTAGGAAGGCTACTGCTAGGAGAACTGGTACAATATAGGCTAAGGGGTTGATGATGTGGACTATGAGAATGTGGAGCATAGCTGGGGAGAGGATTTGAACCTCTGAGGCGGAAGGCTTAGGCTTCCTGCATTTACCGGGCTCTGCCACCCCAGCATGCCTTTTTCTTGGGCTGGGATGTGGCCCTCCTTTGTCTGTTTTAGTTGGCTTCAACAGGTTGGGGGGAGGCGTGCCTTTAGCATGGGCCTCATCATTCCGGTCCTTTCGTACTAGGAAGGATGGCATCACAGATAGAAACTGACCTGGATTACTCCGGTCTGAACTCAGATCACGTAGGACTTTAATCGTTGAACAAACGAACCCTTAATAGCGGCTGCACCATTAGGATGTCCTGATCCAACATCGAGGTCGTAAACCCCCTCGTCGATATGGACTCTGGGAGGGGATTGCGCTGTTATCCCTAGGGTAACTTGGTTCGTTGATCGGCGTAAGCCGGATCATTAATTGGTCAAATGTTTTGTGACTTAGAATTGTAGTTCTTGGTTCTAGGGTGTTCCCCTGTCCTCTCGGGGGCTTTGTTTTCCCCCGTGGTCGCCCCAACCGAAAACGTTTGTACCAGGACTATGTTATTTAGAGTTCCGTTAACTGGTTGCTTTTCATAGTTGGTGAACGTCTAAAGCTCCATAGGGTCTTCTCGTCTTGTGTAAGTATGCCCGCTTCTGCACGGGCAGATCAGTTTCATTGACTAGAAAAAAGAGACAGTTAAACCCTCGTTATGCCATTCATACAGGTCTCCATTTAAAAGACAATTGATTGCGCTACCTTTGCACGGTTAAAATACCGCGGCCGTTAAACTTTTGGTCACAGGGCAGGCGGGACCTCCTATATAGTTGGGTGCAGGAGGCGATGTTTTTGGTAAACAGGCGGGGTTTGGGTTTGCCGAGTTCCTTTTTGTTCTTTAAGTCTTTCCCTTATTTGAGCACTCCTGTGTGGGGGTAACGATTGGGGCTTGCGTGATTTTCTTGGCTTGAATACGCGTGTATGCATTTCCCTCTATTGTTGGGTTCGTTAATTGTCGATGGCGGGTCCGATTCGACTTACACATGTGCGGGGAGAAGTTCATTCTTCTTATTACTCGTTCTAGCAGGATTTCTTCTATGGGGGCATAGAAAGGCTCAGTATGGGTTAGGGGCATTGTTAGTAGTTTTAATGTTATAATAGGCTTTGGATGTGGTTTGAGCTTTAACGCTTTCTGTGCGGGTGGCTGCTTTTAGGCCCACCGAAACCTGTGGCCTTTATTAATTGTATTTCTTAGCCTCCTGTAAAGGTTGTGTCCTTGGTTAAGGGAGCTGTACCTCCTTTAACTAACTCCCGTGGTTATCCTCATGCCTAGTTTAAGTAGAACTGCTGTGGTTGAGGGTATTACGGGGCTGAACTTCTATTCATTTCTTGAGCAACCAGCTATAACCTGACTCGGTAGGTCTTTCACCTCTACTCGGGGATCTTCCCACTCTTTTGCCACAGAGACGGGTTGGCCCCTTAATGGGCTGTCCCGGAGTAGCTCGTCCGGTTTCGGGGTTTCAAACTAGAGGGCTCTTTGCTTGATATTACTGGCTAGATCATGATGCAAAAGGTACGAGTTTTAGTCTCTGCTTCTATTTACTTCAGTGCGCTGTTTCAGCTCTCTTTCAGCTTTCCCTTGCGGTACTTTTCCTATGGCTTCATTGGTCCTTTTCTGTCGCCCGTACTGGGGTGGTCGAATGGTTTAGTTGGTGTTGTTAGTTTCTGATGATTGTGTTATGTTATTAATTTTATTTTTAATATTTTGAGCTAGCTGTTTAGTTCAGGGTGATCCAACTTGCATGGATGTCTTCTCGGTGTAAGGGAGATGCTTAACTGTCTCAGCCACGCCCTGGTTATTCCAAGTGCACCTTCCGGTACACTTACCATGTTACGACTTGCCTCCCCTTGTAGCTTTTGCTGTGTTATATACCATGTTTGGGTGTTGTTGGGGAGAGTGACGGGCGGTGTGTGCGCGCTTCAGAGCCGGCTTCAGGGGGGCGCTCTATTCTCCCCTTACTGCTAAATCCACCTTCAAGCCATCGATTTCAGGTGACTTTTCGTTATTTAATCTGTTTCAGATAATGTAGCCCATTTCTTCCTACTTCGTACGCTACACCTCGACCTGACGTTTTGGGCATTGCCCATCCTGCTTACTGTGGTTCCTTCACAGGGTAAGCTGGCGACGGTGGTATATAGGCGGGAAAAGCAAGGAGTAGTGAGGTTGAACGGGGGTTATCGGTTCTAGAACAGGCTCCTCTAGGGGGGTCTGAAGCACCGCCAAGTCCTTTGGGTTTTAAGCTGGCGCTCGTAGTACCCGGGCGGATGCTTATTGTGGTGAAGTATCTAAGTTTACGGCAGGGCATAGTGGGGTATCTAATCCCAGTTTGTGCCCCAGCTGTCGTGGGTTCTGGTAGAATAATAATAAAGTCACTTTCGTCTAAGGGGTTCGATCCCCCAGGTGCGTATAACAGCCTAAAGGGTCTTTGGCTTTAGTGTTGTGTGTTCCATAACCACTCTTTACGCCGGGCTTATCAGCTTGGGTCTCTCGTATAACCGCGGTGGCTGGCACGAGTTTTACCGGCCCTCTTAACCCTGACTAAGTCAAGTTTTCACTTATGGCTTAATGTCTATCACTGCTGAATTCCCTTGGGGGTGTGGCTAAGCAAGGCGTCTTGGGCCAATATGTTGTGCCTGATACCTGCTCCTCGTCTCCGGACGGGAGATTGAGGGCATTCTCACAGGGGCGTGGAGGCTTGCATGTGTAAATTGGGTTAAAGCTGATAATAAAGTCAGGACCAAACCTTTGTGCTAGCGGGGCTTTCTAGGGCCCATCTTAACATCTTCAGTGTTATGCTTTGCTTAAGCTACGCCAGC